AAGACTGATTTGTTATAAGTAGCATGTCCGAAGGGGGGCCATGCTATCGTAGATTGACATAATCTTAAGTTAATTTAAATTTAATTATAAAAGTAAAGAATTATCTATTTTTAAGATTGCAACTTAATGTTTTAATTTAAACTACTACTTCCTTAAAGGTAATACGAATGAATATCTTTGGTACCACAAACCAAAATTTTAGTTTAAACTAACCCTTATCCTTAACCTGATCTAGGCCAGACTTTTTACTTGGAAGGTAAATGTACATTAATATACTTGTCAAGGTAATTAAAACTCTAAATTAATAAAATCTTTTAGGTCTACTGCTTCAACAACAATAGGTATAAAAGAATGATTAGCACCACAAATCTCTGAACATTGACCGTAATAAACACCCGGCTTTTCTACAAATATACTAAATCTATTTAGCCGCCCAGGAACAGCATCTATTTTTACTCCTATTGCAGGTAAAGCTCAAGCATGAAGAACATCTGCTGAAGTTGTAATCACAGTAGTTTCTATTTGATAGGGCACTACAGCTCGGTTATCTACTTCTAATAAACGGTATTCTCCAATCTCTAAGTCTCTTTCAGGAACTATATATGAATCAAAACTTCCTCTATCACATAAAGGAATTTCGTAACTTCAATATCACTGATGTCCAGTTGATTTTAAAATAAGTCCAGTTCTTCTATTTTCATCTAATAAATATAGTAAACGTAAAGAAGGTAAGGCTAACCATACTAAAAGTAAAGCAGGAAGAATAGTCCACAAAGTCTCTAATATTTGTGCTTCTAATATTGTTCGTGATGTAAACCTATTAACAAGGAAATTTACACCAATAATGGCCACAAAAGTAAAAATACCAATAAGTAATACTATGGCATGATCGTGAAATAAAAATATCTCCCTTTGTAAAGGAGATGCTGCATCAACTAAATTTAACTGACCTCAAAATCTCATTTAAGCAGAAGAGAATCTCTATAATAACATCTTCAGTGTTATGCTTTATATTTAAGCTATCTGCTTTAAAAAACATTAAACACAAAAAATTTTGTATCTACAACTCGACAAGCTATCGTTTTTATTAAACTAGTTTAATTTACATTTAAGAATTATCTGAGTTCCTAATTAATTTTACTCATAAAGTTGGTATCATAATTAGAATTAAATACAACAAAAAATATAAAATAGTTGTTGGAACTGCTAATATAATGTAAGGCTCTTCAATAGGGCAAGCTCCTAATCACGTAAGTATTAAAAACACAGCAATTAGATTTCAATAAACCACTTGATAAGGTGGAGTAAACGAAGCTGGAGCAATTTTACCAGAGGCAGCTAAAGGCAAAAAGTATAAAATAGCAAAAGAAAAAACTAATGCGATTACTCCTCCTAACTTATTAGGAATACAACGAAGAATAGCATAAGCGAATAAAAAATATCATTCTGGCTGAATATGAACAGGTGTAACCATAGATCTAGCTTGATTAAAATTTTCAGGGTCTCCTAAAATAAAAGGATAAAAAAACCCTAAGAGAGCTAACATAAAAAAAGCAAATAAAAACCCTACAAAATCTTTCCATGTAAAGTAGGGGTGAAAAGGAACTTTACTTATATGACTTATTTCCCCTAAAGGATTAGTTGAACCTTTTTCATGTAAAAATAATAGATGTAGTCCAGATAAACCTCCAATTAAAAAAGGTAAAATAAAATGTAAAGAGAAAAATCGATTTAGAGTTGATTGACCAACAGAAAATCCTCCTCAAACTCATTCTACAGCTCTAGGACCAATATAAGGAATAGCAGAAATTAAATTAGTAATTACAGTAGCCCCTCAAAAAGATATTTGACCTCAAGGCAGTACATACCCAACAAAAGCCACACCCATTCTAACCACATAAATTGTTACTCCTACCATTCAAGTTCGAGGTTGAGAAATATATCTTTGATAATATAATCCTCGACCAATATGTATATATATAAAAACAAAAAATAAAGAAGCACCATTTGCATGAATATTACGAAATAACCACCCTCCAGGAGTATCACGAATAATATGAATTACTGAAGCAAAAGTATTAGTTATATCAGCAGTATAATGCATAGATAAAAACAAACCAGTTAAAATTTGAACCCCTAATAGGACTCCTAAAATAGAACCTCCATTTCATCAAATTGAAAATCTTACTGGTCTAGGAAGACCTAATAAATTTTCTATAGGATTAGCTTGACGAACTTTATACATAAAATTTTAGAGATCTAAAAGAAGAAACATAGTCATTACCCCGTAAACGAAGTACTCTAACTAATAAAGATAACCCTAAAGCCGCTTCACAAGCAGCAAAAGTTAATAAAACTAAAAAATAGTGTATAACCCTTCCGGAAACTGATAAATATGAAAAAAGGAATAATAATAACCTTAACATTAAAGCCTCTAACCTAATTAAAACTCTTAATATACGAAAATTTAACTTAGAAAACCTAATTAAAGAAGAAAAAATACCGAACCCAGAAATTTTTATTAAAAACAACAAAGTTAGACTAACTCATTACAGGCTTTGAAGGCCTAAGGTTTATTATATTTAACCTATAACTTTATATATGGGACTCTAAGAGCCATAAATAGATTTACAATCTACCACCTAAAATTCAGCCACCAAAATTTTAAAAACTTAAACCTCTAAGAAGAACTAAAAATAAACCACAAAGAACAAAAGGCAAAAATGATTTTCAACATAGTATTATTAATAAGTCATAACGATAACGAGGATAAGCCCCTCGAATAAGTAAAAATATAATACATATCATTAAAGTTTCAAGAGTTAAACTTAAAGGATGTAATAAACCCCTAGAAAAAAACCATACACAAGTAGCCATTGATATAAATAAAATAGTAGCATATTCTGCTAAGAACAGTATAGCAAATAAACCCCCACTAAATTCCACATTAAACCCGGAAACTAATTCTGACTCTCCTTCTGCAAAATCGAAGGGGGCCCGATTAGTCTCAGCAACGGTACTAGTAAATCATACTAATATTATAGGAATAAGTAAAAATATAATAGGAAAACTATTTATTACAGCTTCATTCCAAGAACAAGTAGATATTAAAAAAGCAGAAAATAATAATAGAAGTAATATTATTACTTCATAAGAAATTGTTTGAGCAGCAGCACGTAAAGCACCTAAAAAAGCATATTTAGAATTAGAAGCTCAACCAGCTAATATAGTTCCATAAACATTTAAAGCAGTAATACAAAAGAAAAGCAAAACGCCTCAACTAACTCAATTATAAGAATATTCTATCGGATAAAGATATCATAAAGAAAAACCAAGACAAAGACTAAGGAAAGGGGCAAAAAGAAAAATATATTGATTTCTACCATAAGGTATTACTTTTTCTTTAATAAAAAGTTTTAAAGCATCAGCCAAAGGTAAAATAATTCCCGCAAAACCAGGTTTATTAGGACCTTTACGGATTTGTACATAAGATAATACTTTTCGCTCTACTATAGTAAAGAAAGCAACAGCAAAAATTACACATAAACAGGTTAAGATTCTAATAAACAAATACTGTAACAATTATTAATATAAAAGTAGAAAAAATAATAGAAGTTATTAACCGAGAATTAGGTCAAATTCTTGAACTAACTGCGAAGCCTCCTCTTCAATAAAACTTATTTTTAATAAAAAAATAAGGTTCTAATCAACCATAGTCTAAAACTCCTAATTTTTCTAAAATTTTAGAAAAAATTTTAGGTGTACCATAAACTAGAGGGGTAAGAAAAAATAATGTAGATAATCTATAACTATTTAACTCTATTTGAGATATTATTAAACCTATTGTTACACCTAACACAGTAACAAAATTAATTAATCTAGATCACTCAAAAGGGATAAAAACAAATTCTAAATTTCTAATTTCAACTCTTGAGATAAACTCCCCACCAGTAATAGCCCCAACTCCTAAAATAAAAACAGGTATAAAAGTAAAAATATCAGAACATCCTGAAACCAGTCTAATTCCTCTTTTTCCTCAAACAACCCCTTTTAAAGTTCGAAAAACATATTTAGCTGTTATTATTGTAGCAATTAATATAATTAAAACTCTAATTAAATTAATAGGACTAAATATTATTAATTCCAAAATTAAATGCTTAGAATAAAAAGCTCTTATAAAAGGTGCACCAATTAAACATAAACTACTAACAGTAAATATTAAAGAAGTAAAAGGAAGGCTTAAACCTAATCCTCCTATTATTCGTACATCTTGATTACCAAATGTTAATATTAAAATATGGCCAGCAGCTAAAAATAATAAAGCCTTAAATAAAGCATGAGTGTATAAATGAAATAACCCTAAAGAAGGAAAACCCATACCTAAACTGAAAACTATAACACCTAATTGTCTTAAAGTTGATAGTGCAATTACTTTTTTAATATCATTTTCAAATGTTGCTGCTCATCCTCCTAAAAGACAAGTAACTGAACCACATAATAACAACAATCTAGAAATCCTAGATCTTAAAGGTATTCTATAACTTAAACGAATAATTATAAAGATACCTGCTGTTACAAGAGTAGAAGAATGAACTAAAGCCCTAACAGGAGTTGGTGCTGCTATAGCAGCAGGTAACCAAGAACTAAAGGGAAATTGTGCTCTTTTTGTAAGAGCGGCAATACATAATAAAGCAATTAAACTTCTAGAATAAAAAATTCTATCTCTTAACCTGAAAAAAGTAAATTGACCACCACAACAGAACAAGAAAAAAGATAAAACAATAATAACATCTCCAATACGATTAATTATTAAAGTCTGAAATCCAGCTATCTGAGATTCATTACTTTCATAATAAATAATTAAAGCAAAAGAAGTAATTCCTAACCCATCTCAACCTAAAAGCAAGAAAAATACAGAACCTGAAAAAATAAGTAGATTTATTGAAATAACAAAAGATAACAAAATTCAAATAAAACGAGTAGAAAAAGGGTCTTCCTCTATATATTTACTAGAAAAAAAGAAAACTCTACCTGAAATTAAAGTTACAACTATACTAAACCTTACTCTGACCTTATCTAAAATTAAAGAAAAGGTAAAAGGAATTCCAGACAAATTAAAAAGCTCAAATTCTAAGATTAAAGTCTCAGATAGGTTTAAAAACAGATACCCTATAAAAAATATAAAAATAGAATAACTAAACAATAATATTGAAAATTTTAATGTTTTAAGACTTTTCATTAACTACAATTGAAGAACCAGCACCTGATACACGAACAACTACTAATAATATGGCTAATAGTAGAACTACTAAAAAAATAAAAATTGATAGATTTCTACCTTCTACTAATCTTAAACCTGAATTAAAAGATCTTTGTCCTAAAAAGTATAAAGGTTTTGTTCAACTACCAAAAAGAGAACTTAGTAGGGAAATACTAGAAACGAAAATTAAACCTTCAACACTAATTATTAAAGGAATGTTTCTCCTAACCAAACAAATATAAATAAATAATACTAATAGACCACCAACATAAATCAAAAAAAGAATGTAAGAGTACCAAAACCTTCTAAAGAAAGATAAAATCCCAACAACTCCTAATCTCATTCTTATTAGAATTGCTACTATACTAACCGGGCTATAAAAAAGAGGAAAGCACATAAAAACAAAAACTATAATAGAAAAAAGAACACTCAAATTCAAAAATGACTAGTCGCCACCCTCTAACTCCCAAAGTTAGTATTCCTTAGAACTGTTTTTGAATAATTTATTATGGTACCAGAGAAAATTCTCACTGTTTAGTTGCAAACCAAATCTTCTTAAATTAAAGTATGGTATCGACTAATATATACATATTATAAGCTGATCCTAAATCAGGTGCATTAATTCTGCCAAGTCAATAAATTTATATATAATAATACAGCTCGGTCCTTTCGTACTGAAGCCATAAAATAAGAAGATAGAATCTGACCTGGCTTACGCCGGTCTGAACTCAGATCATGTAGGAATTACAGTTCGAACAGAACCCACAAAGCAAACGGCTAGCTTGCTAGTTTCCTAGTCCAACATCGAGGTCACAAACTCAAATGTAGAATTATGCTGTTATCCCTCAGGTAATTTATTCTCACTTAATATAATCGGCAAGTATTTTAAAGAAAGTTTTAATATATTTCTTTGTCACCCCAACAAAACCAGTATGATTAAACAATATAAGTAAAATTCTAAGGGTCTTCTCCTCCCTCTTCAAACAGTAAGCTTTCTCACTTACAAAGTAAATTCAAATTATTAAAAAAGAGACAGCTAAGCCCGGTTATTCCATTCATTCCTGACTCCATTTAAAAGCCAACTGATTACGCTACCTTAGCACGGTCACAGTACCGCGGCCATTCATATTATTTCACATTGGGCAGGTTAAACTATAAATGTTAACTTATAGCTATGTTTTTGTTAAACAGTCCAAGCCTATATTTGCCGAGTTCCTTTTTTCTATTTTAAAGAAAATTTATTATATAAAAATAACAACTATTTTAAATTATTTTAATTATTACTAATTTGAACATTATAATTTTTCTAATTAACTTAAGAAAAAAGTCTTATAGTATTTTAGATTCTTATATAAATTAATTTGTATATATTTTTAAATCAAGGGGTTTAACCCTAGAAAACAAAATAATAAAATTTATACTAAAAGATATAAAATCTAAACACTTTATATCTAACTTTACAGCACTAAATGCTTTTAAAAGACTTCCAGATATCCTAAGAATTGACAGGCCTTTCACCCCTAATTAATAATCTTAAAACCATAATTCTACATAATTTTTATATTCTAAAAAATGTTATTAATTAGCTCTTCTTAATTCGGGAATAATTATATAATTAAATTTTAATTCAACCATTATACAAAAGGTAAGAAAAACGAGTAAATTAATAATAAGTATTATTCCATCTCTGTAAATATATAAAAGAAAAGTAAATTAACTTATTAAACTTATTAATAGAGACACCAAATTTTTGGACCTTCTCAATGTAACTGAGATGTAAATACTATACTATATCTCTAAATATTAAATACAAGAAACTGAACTCTCAGTATTACTATGAAAATCTAAAGGCAATAAGTCATCTCATTCACGAGATAAAGCAGGCGCCCTAGAAAATATAGCTCTACGTTGAGTTTGAAGTGCCTCTCAAACTAAAAAAATAAACATTAAAACAGCAAAAATAGAAAATAATGAACCAAAAGAAGAAACTTGATTCCATTTATAATAGGCGTCAGGATAATCTGAATAACGTCGTGGCATTCCTGCCAAACCTAAGAAATGCTGGGGAAAGAAAGTTAAATTTACAGCTGTAAACATAACAAAAAAATGAGCCTTAGCTCAACCTTCATGTAAAGTTAAACCAGTTATTATAGGGAATCAATAAACAAACCCTCCAAAAATAGCAAATACAGCCCCTATAGATAACACGTAATGAAAATGTGCAACTACATAGTAAGTATCATGCAATACAATATCTAAAGAAGAATTAGATAAAACAATCCCAGTTAAACCACCTAAAGTAAACAAGAAAATAAAACCTAAAACTCAATACATTGCTGCTCTTATTGGCCCTCGCTTACCATATAAAGTCATAAGTCAACTGAAAATTTTAATACCAGTAGGTACCGCAATAACTATTGTAGCAGCAGTAAAATAAGCACGAGTGTCAACATCTATCCCTACTGTAAACATATGATGAGCTCAAACAATAAATCCTAACAACCCAATAGAAATCATAGCATACACTATACCTAAAGTCCCAAAAGCAGGCTTAGAAGTAAAATTACTTAACATATGAGAAATTATACCAAATCCTGGGAGAATTAGAATATATACTTCTGGATGCCCAAAAAATCAGAATAAATGCTGATATAAAATAGGGTCTCCTCCACCAGCCGGATCAAAAAATCTAGTATTAAAATTACGATCAGTTAGTAACATAGTAATAGCGCCAGCTAAGACAGGAAGAGATAATAATAATAAAAAGGCTGTAACAAGAACAGACCAAACAAATAACCTAAGCCGGTCTAAAGTTATAGCAGGAGATCGCATATTAAAAATAGTAGTAATAAAATTAATAGCTCCTAATAAAGAAGATATACCAGCTAAATGAAGAGAAAAAATGGCTAAATCTACAGAACAACCTCCATGTCCTACAGCACCAGATAAGGGGGGATAAACAGTTCAACCTGTCCCAGCTCCTCCTTCTATTAAAGTTCTTGATATTAACAAAATAAAAGATGGAGGTAAAAGTCAAAATCTTATATTGTTTATTCGAGGGAATCTTATATCAGGTGCACCAATTAATAAAGGCACTATCCAATTTCCAAAACCTCCAATTATTAAAGGTATAACTATAAAAAAAATTATAACAAAGGCATGAGCAGTAACAATTACATTATATAAATGATCGTCTCCTAATAAGGCACCAGCTGTACCTAGTTCAAAACGAATTAGTAATCTTAAACCAGTTCCTACCAGTCCACATCATATTCCTAAAAGAATATATAAAGTTCCAATATCTTTATGATTAGTTGAAAAGAGTCAACGCATTTAATTTGAGGATAAAAATCCATAAACAGATTAAAAATCTGTCACCTAATCTTCGGTCACCAAATCCACTATAAAAGGGTAATGTATCTAACCCCTAAAAAAATTAAAGAACTTACCCCACTAAAAATTCCAAGTTTATTTAAAGATTTAAATTTCTCTTCTAAATAGAAAGAATAGAAAAATTTTAAATAGAAAAAAAGACTCATAATAGATCCAAACAGTGGAAGGCAGATAAATCAGTAACTAAAACCTAAACCTAAAGCCGACTTTAAAATTCTTCATTTTCCTAAAAATAAAACAAAAGGAGGTAATCCCCTTAAAGAAAGAATTATTATTCCAGATAAAAAATAGTCCTCCATTATTAATAAGTAAACTAAAATGGAAAGCCTAACACAATAAATAAGAAAATATATTCATAAATTACCATAAACCCTTCCTATAACTACTCATCCACTATGACTAATAGAAGAAGCACCTAATATGGGACCTAATTTAGTTTGATTTAATCCAATTAAGCCTCCGATTAAAGCACTTAATCCTCCTAAAACTAATAAAATAGAACATATTCAGGAAGAAGAACTTACTAAACAAACCAAAAAGAAAAATGGAGGGATCTTCTGTCAAGTTAATATTAGCAATATAGGAACTCAATCTAACCCAGAAACTACTCTAGGAACTCAGAAATGACCCGGAAATACCCCTAACTTTAACAATAGGCTAAATATGAAAATTAGTTCAGTAATTATACCTATATTATAAGGAAAATTAAAAAATAATAAACCCCCACATAAAAGAAGCCCTCTCCTTAAGGCTTGAATACAAAAATATTTCATTGTTGATTCTTTTCTTAATCTAAAATAATAATTATTTGATAATAAAATAGGAATAATCCCTATAAACCTTAATTCAATTCCCACCCAACAAATTAACCAACTGGAAGATGAAATAGAAACTATAGGACCTAAAACTATTAAAATAATAAATAAAAAATTTCCAGAAGACATAGAATAGTGAGGACATTCCTCATATTTATCAACATCAATGATACCCGTTCAACCGGCGACTATTCTATTTAAATATAATAAAAAATTTTTAGATGAAATTATATTAAATTTTCTTTATATGGGACATCCTTTCCATTTAGTAGAATATAGTCCATGACCAATTTTAGGTTCTTTTGCTATTTTATGTATACCTGTAGGATTAGTTATATTTATTAAAAAAGGTGATATTGTATTAATAACCTTAGGAGTTATTGCTACAACAATTATTTCTTACCTTTGATGACGAGATGTTGTCCGAGAAGCAACTATACAAGGATTTCACAGAAAACAAGTAGTTTCAGGATTAAAAATAGGATTTATTTTGTTTGTTGTATCCGAAGTTTGCTTGTTCTTCTCTTTTTTTTGAGCTTTCTTTCATAGAAGACTAGCTCCAGCTTTTGATTTAGGTTCTGTTTGACCTCCTGCTGGAATTGCAGTTTTATCCCCATTTCAAGTTCCTTTACTTAATACCTCTGTGTTACTTCTTTCTGGAGTTAGAATTACATGAACTCATCATAGATTGGAAGCAGGTAATCATAAGAGAGCTATCCAAGGAATAATGTTTACACTTGGATTAGGAATTTACTTTTTATGACTTCAATATGGAGAATACGCCGAAACGTCATTTTCTATTGCAGATAGAGTTTATGGTTGTACCTTTTTTATTGCAACAGGGTTTCATGGAATACATGTACTTGTAGGAGTATCATTCTTAACTGTTTGTTTTGCTCGTATGTTATCTTTACACTTTGATATAAATCATCATTTAGGATTTTTAGCTGCAGCTTGATACTGACATTTCGTAGACGTAGTTTGATTATTCTTATATGTTAGAATTTACTGATGAGGATCTTTCTAAAATAGCTTAAAATAAAGCACTAACTTTGTAACTTAGAGATGGAAAATTCCTTTTAGATTAGAGTATTACTAATCATTAACAAAAATTAAATAAGTTAGATTTTAATAGTAAAATTAAAGGCACAAAATGAAGTAAAAGAGATACTATTATTGAACTTTTCATTCCTTCTCCGGGGTTTATATATCTAGAGAAACTACCATGATTTAGACTAGAATATAAATATATATTATAAGCAGCTCTAAAGAATACTATCAAACCTATCACTACGGACAATCAAACCCTAGCATTTCATAAGGTAGGAACCACTCTTAACTCACCTAAGAGATTTAAAGTTGGAGGGCAAGCCATATTAATACAACAAAAAATAAATCATCAAAACCTTAAAATTGGGATAACTTGAAGAATTCCTTTTATATAAGGAATATTACGAGTATATCTTTGTTTGTAACTAAAATATGCTAAACAAAACATAGCTGAAGAAGAAAATCCGTGAGCTATTATAGTAACTACTGCACTAAATACTCCTCAGCTGGAGTCTAAAACTAACCCTGCTACCACAATACTTATATGACCTACAGAAGAATATGCTACAAAAGATTTTACGTCTATTTGACGTATACACATGAGACTAGCAATTAAACCCCCTCATAAAGCCATACATACTACTACTAAACTAACAGAATCTAAAAACAAATTTAAACCAAATTTTATCTGGTAAATTCCAAATCCTCCTAATTTTAATAGAATTCCTGCTAAAATTATAGAACCAGCTAAAGGAGCTTCTACATGGGCCTTAGGTAACCATAGATGTACACCATATATTGGAAGTTTAACTAAAAACGCTCCTATAACCCCTAACAAAATTAAACCTCTAATAGATTTTAAACTCAAATTTATTAAGTATAACTCTATTGAACCAGCTTTACCTCTATAAAATAGTAATACTACTAGTAAAGGTAAAGAAGCAGAAACAGTGTATATTATTATATATCTCCCAGCTTGAAGACGTTCAGGTTGGTAACCTCAACCGATAATTAAAATTAAAGTAGGAATTAAAGAAATCTCAAAAAAAATATAAAATCCTAAAACATTTGAAGAAACAAAGGCCAAAACTAAAACTAAACAAAGAATTAAGACTATAATATTGAACAATTTTATAAATTTAAATTCTCACCTACATAACAAAGATAAAAAACATAAGAGACAAGATAAAAAAACCATTAACCTAGAAACCATAGATAAAGAAAAAAACATATCTAAATTTCTTACAAACCTTAAATTTATATTCAAAACTGATATTAATAAACCTCAAAACAAACATACTAAGACTCCACTTCAACTTCCTATTAAAAAACATGAAAAAATAAATAAACTTAACAATGAAATCATTTTAAGAATGGAGATTAATATCCCCTTATTTAAGTTAGAAGCTTAAATTTAAATTCTTAATTTTTAAAAGTGGAATTTATATCCCTAACTTAACTTAGCAAATTAAGCTTTATACTTCTAATTTTGTTATTACAAGGGTTTTGAAAACCTTTTTAGAGGGAAATTTCCTCAACTTTACGTAAAACAAAAACCGTAAAAATGTTTGTTCTAACTCTCCTTATTGCCTCTATTCTCTCTATTGTCTTTGTTACTTTATCATTAGTTATTAGTTACACATCTTACTCGGATTTTAGTGAAAAACTTACACCTTTTGAATGTGGATTTGACCCATTAAGAAAAATACGATCACCTTTTTCTACTCGTTTTTTCTTATTAGTAGTTTTATTTTTGATTTTTGATGTTGAAATTGCTTTATTATTTCCTGTTTTAAGTGCTATTTCCTCAACAAAATCATTTATTTTACTAACTAGATTATTAGTTTTTCTACTTATTCTTTTACTTGGTATATTCCACGAGTGAAAAGAAGGAGCTTTAGATTGAGTAAGAAATTGAACAGGTAAGCTAATTTGAAGCTATTGGGCTCATAACCCAACAATGGAGTATATCCCCTATTCAAAACTTTGTCATGATTGAATTATAATTTTAACTAAACTTAGCATGATAACTATTGTAAACCGTATTTTTAATAAATAAAATTAAATAGGATTAACTCAGCAAGAAATATTAAACAATACTAGAAATAGTAATTTAATTAGAGTATAAAGGTTTGACTAATTAGGTGCCAGCAGTCGCGGTCATACCTAGAAATCAAATTATAATAATTAGGCTGGCTTAAAAGGAATTTTTATAAGTAGGTAAAATTTTTATAAAAGATAATATCAAACTCAATTTGGCCTAAACTCTGAAAATAAACCAGGATTAGATACCCTGTTATATAGAGCCAAAATCCTTAGCTTAAGCACTAAGACTATATAGTTAAAACTTAAATGACATGGCGGCAGCTTCGAATTTCAGGGGAACTTACCAGATAAATGATAACCCGCAAGGAATCCTATTTTTCCTAAAAACTTGTATATCGTCGTCTTCAGAACCCGTCTAAGATGAGTTCGAAATGTAAATTAGTACAAAAAGACAGATCAAGATGCAGTCTATGGAGAAACCTTAAGGTGAGTTACAATGATTTTAATCTTAGAATTTTAGTGAAAATCAAAAAGGAAATCGGACTTGAAAGTAAAATTTATAACAGTTATAAATTGAATGTTTTAAAAGCTGTGCACAAATCGCCCGTCACTCTCGTTGAAAAAGGAGATAAGTCGTAACATAGTAAGAGTACTGGAAAGTGCTCTTGTCTTAGTAGTAAATATATTACATTACCTTTTCGAGGTAAAATAGAGCATTATTGCTCCTGAGATACCTTTATTTGAAAGCGAAGTATTGCGCTAAGTTTCGGCCTTAGTATTGGGAAATTTCCCTCAAATATAAATGTTTACAGATTTATTTTCTGCTTTAGATTGTATACAAATTGGATGAATATCAATATTGCTTTGAACTATTCCAATTATTACAGCTGCAACATTTGCTACTTCAAATTCATGAGGACAGTCAAATACTAAGATTTTTTTGGCTATTCTATCTACAAATAGAGAGACTAATCAAAAAAGACTTCCTGCATTACCTTTATTTGTTTTTGGTTTAATAGGATTTATTTTATTTATAAATTTGTTAGGACTAGTTCCTTTTGTTTATGGAGCAACTAGAAACATTTGGATTGCCGTTTCAATAGCTCTTGTATTTTGAACATTAATTGTTTTATCTGGATGAGCAAAATTTCCTATAGAGTCAGCAGCTCACTTGGCTCCAGCAGGAGCTCCTGGACCTTTAGTTCCTCTTTTAGTTTTAATTGAAACAGTAAGATTATTGATTCGACCTTTAACATTAACATTACGTTTAGTAGCTAATATTAGTGCGGGACATATTATTATAGGTTTAATTGCTAATGCTTTGACAGTAACAGCCTTCCACACTACATTTATAGTATTTTTTGTACATGTAGGATATAATATATTTGAATTATTTGTATGTTTTATTCAAGCCTACGTGTTTTCTTTATTAATTAAGTTGTACACTGAAGAACACCCTGCACATTAATTTTAAGGATGAAGCTAATTTAGCATTTAACTGTTAATTAAAAGATAGCACTTTTAAGGTGCCTTCCTTTAATATGCCACAATTAAGACCTATAATAGGATTTATAATATTTTTATTTATTTTAAGATCGTACTTTCTTTTTATTTCAAGAATTAGAAAAAAACCGGCTAAAGTTCAACCATCAAAAACACTAAAATCTACAAAGAACTCATTTTCTGCTTTTTAGTTTATGAAATGGCAGAATAATGCCTAAACTTTAAGCGTTTATCATGACTAATTAGTCTTTCATATCTTTTCGGTGTTAGGCACAAGAGAATTTGAGTCTCTAAGAGGAAAATTTCCAAAAGATAGAAGGGGGCCATATATGTCGTAAGAGTGACATTAACCTAATCTTTAACTCATAAAGTAGAAATTTAGTGGAGCTAAAAAACGCCAAAACGCGTATTTTTACAAATGATTATATA